TTTTAATTTTTTTAAAATTCATTACTCAAAAAAGTTATTATTATCAAGATTTTTCTATATTTTACATTAATTGTCTTAATTTTAGATTTTAAATTAATTTATAGTAATTTAAAATTAATTTTTAAAGTGTAATTGATATAATTAATCTAATTTAATTTTTTTTAATTAAAATAATTTTAATCAAATATATACACATATATATATATAATGTGTGTATGTTTATGTGGGTATTAAAAAAATAAGTTTATTTATTTATATAGGGAGAGTTTAGTTATTAATAAATTAATTTAATTTAATTTTTATAATTAAAATAATTTTTATCATGTATATTTATACGAATATTAAAAAAAAAATATTTATTTATTTATAAAATGGAGTTTAGTTTTATGAATAGTTTTTAGCCGAGGTCAAATTTAAGTTAATTTTTGGTATTAATAATTAAAATTTTCTATATAGATAAAGCTTAGAGTTAAACATACAACTTTAATATAGATTGAAATTAATTACCAGAATTATTTATAAATCATTTAATATTTATACGGGTGTTAGAGAAATATTAGATAAAAATTTGTATATTAATATTTACCTACCATCTACTTATCTATATAAACCCCTGAAATTGTTTCTATATCTATAGATACCTATTAATTAATTAAACATTTATATATATATAAATATCTAATGATTTAAACTAGTATAGTCTTAAATTTCTTATATAAAAAAAAAAAAAAAATAGAAAAATCTTGATAATAATAACTTTTTTGAGTAATGAATTTTAAAAAAATTTCGAGTGATTTGTCAAAATTTTGTAAATTTCGAAATTTTTTTTTGTTAAAATTTTAAAATTTTTGTATATTAATAAATATTTAAATGTTTTTATATTAATTTATTGAAAATAATAATTTTTAAAAATTTATTTGTTTAAATATTTGTTATAATTTTTATTTATATTAAATAAAAATAACCATTTTATTTGATTATTTGTTATAAAATAAAAAAAAATTAATTGATTTTTTAAAATTTATAAAATAATTTATTAAAATTTTTTTAAATTTTAAATTTATTTACTTGAATATTTGTTATAATTTTTATTTATATTAAATAAAAATAACCATTTTATTTGATTGTTTGTTATAAAATAAAAAAATTAATTGATTTATTAAAATTTTAAAATTTATAAAATAATTTATTAAAAATTTTAAAATTTTTATATTTTAATAAACATTTAAATATTTTTTATTAATCTATAAAAATAATAATTTTTTAAAAATTTATTTTTAATATTTATTATAATTTTTATTAATATTATTTAAAAATAAACCATTTTATTAAATTTATTGTTATAAAAAAAATTGATTTTATTTGTAAAATTATATTATTAAATTTTAGAAATATTTGATTTTAAGGGAAATTAAATAAAAATAAAATTTAATTTTATATTTTATAAATATAATAATTATTTTAATAGATTAATTAATTGATTTTGTATATATATATAATGATATATTAATATATTTACATAATATAAATATGTAATATAAATTAATTAAAAATTAAAAATTTAAGGGGATTTTTATTTTAAATTAAATTTATATATGTATATGTATATTATAAAGTATTTTTATTTAAAAATATAAATTTTTGTAAGTATTATTATTATTATCAAGATTTTTCTATATTGTCGGTAGGTTGTGATTAAATTTATTTATTAATATAATAAATTTTATTATATTAATAATTTAATTATTTTTATTTATTAATATTGTATATATATAAATTAATTTAATTATATGGTATAAAAATAAATTTTTTAAATTTATTTGTTTAATTGTTATAATTTTTATTAATATTATGTAAAAGTAACCATTTTATTTAATTTTTTATAAAGAAATAAAAATTTTAATTTTATATAATATAAATATGTAGTATAAATTAATTAAAAATTAAAAATTTAAGGGGATTTTTATTTTAGATTAAATTTATATATGTATATATATTATACAAAAGTATTTTTGTTTAAAAGTATAAATTTTTGTAAGTTATTATTATCAAGATTTTTCTATATTGTTGGTAGGTTGTAATTAAATTAAGTTATTTATATGAAAATTTTATATATATTAATAATTTAATTATTTTTATTTATTAATATTATAATTAATAGATTAATTTAAATTAATTTTATTATTTATAATATTAATAATTAAAATATCATTTTATAGATATTTTTAATTAAATAATTTTTTTTAATTTTAATTTTTAATTAATGTATAAAGTTTTATTTTGGCTTAAAAATTTGTTATTAAATTGTTTTTCATGTAAATTTTTGTGTGAATTTTTTATTATTTTAAAAATAATAAATTTTTATTAATAATTGCAGTGATTAATTTTATTAATTAAAGAAATTTAGAAATAGTAATTTTAAATAGTATTGGTTAAATTTGTGCCAGCATCCGCGGTTATACAAATAATACAAATAAATTTTTTTAGTTTTAATTAAATTATTTTATTTTTTAGCAAATACATTTATTAGGTGAAATTTATAAATGTATAAAAATTATTTTTTATATAGTTATTGAAGTTAATAAATTTTTATAATAAACTAGGATTAGATACCCTATTATTAAAAATGTAAATTAAATGACTAAGGTAGTAATAGTTATGTTCTTAAAACTTAAAAAATTTGGCGGTATTTTAGTCTATTCAGAGGAACCTGTTTTTTAATCGATAACCCACGTTGGACCTTACTTAAATTTGTTAATCAATTTATATACCGTTGTTATAAGAATATTTTTTAAAAATAATAATTTTCTAGAATTTTTATTAAATTTATATCAAATCAAGGTGTAGTTTATATTTAAGTAAAAATGGGTTACAATTTATTTATAATTGGATTTAATTATGAAAAAATTATTGAAATTGGATTTGAATGTAAAATTATAAAGATTAATAATTTGATTTTAGCTCTAAAATATGTACATATCGCCCGTCGCTTTTATTATTAAAATAAAATAAGTCGTAACATAGTAGATGTACTGGAAAGTGTATCTAGAATGACAATTTAAAGCTTTTTAGTAAAGTATTTCATTTACATTGAAAAGATTTTTGTGCAAATCAATATAAATTGATTAATATTTATTTATTATTTATTTTGTTAATTTGTTTATTTAAAATATTAAAAATAATTATATAATTTTGTATATTATTTATTTAAGTAATTTATTATGAAATAATAATTTTTATAATAGTTGATTGTATTGTAAAAGATAATTTAAATATTTTGAAAAATTTTTAAATTATAAGTAAATTTAATTTATTGTACCTTGTGTATCAGGGTTTATTAATTAATAAATAAAATTATATTTTTCTCGAATTTAAAAGAGTTAATAAATTATTAAAGTTAATGTAATAAATTTATTTTAAATAATTTATTGGAAATGAAAAGTTATTCGTTTTTAAATATATCTAGTTTTTTTAGAAATAAATTTAATTTACAATTTTTAAATGTATCATTTTTTTTAAAAAAAATAATATTTTAAAAATTTAATATTTTATGGGATAAGCTGTGAAATAAATTATTAAAAAAAAATTAATTTATAATATAAATATATGCATAGAATTAGCAAGTATTAATAATTTTGTTATAAATTATTTATTAGTTATATAAAATTTAATATTTTTTAAGTTTTTATAAAAATTATATTTTTAATATAAAAAGGTATGTAATAATGATAAAATTAGTATATAATATTTTGTATAAATATATTTTTTTGAAAAGTTTTTGTAAAGAATTCGGCAAATTTTAATGTTCGCCTGTTTAACAAAAACATGTCTTTTTGTTTATATAAAAAGTTTAACCTGCCCATTGATATAATATTTAACGGCCGCAGTATATTAACTGTGCAAAGGTAGCATAATAATTAGTCTTTTAATTGAAGGCTGGAATGAATGGTTGGACGAGATATTAACTGTTTCATAAAAAGTTATAATAGAATTTAATATTTTAGTTAAAAAGCTAAAATATATTTAAAAGACGAGAAGACCCTATAAATCTTTATATAATTTTAGTTTTTAATTTTTTTAAATAATTTATATTATTAATTATAATTATATTTTATTGGGGTGATAATAAAATTTATAAAACTTTTATATATTGTTAACATTGATTTATGAATTATTGATCCAATTTTATTGATTATAAAATGAAGTTACTTTAGGGATAACAGCGTAATATTTTTGGAGAGTTCTTATTGATAAAAATGATTGCGACCTCGATGTTGGATTAAGATATAATTTTTGGTGAAGAAGCTAAAATTTTAAGTCTGTTCGACTTTTAAATTCTTACATGATCTGAGTTCAAACCGGTGTGAGCCAGGTTGGTTTCTATCTTTAATAAATTAAAATATTTTAGTACGAAAGGACCAAATATTTAAATTATCAAGATTTTTCTATTTTTGAATTATATTAATAATTATTTATAAAACTATTTTGGCAGATTAGTGCAATAAATTTAGAATTTATTAAATATAGTTTTTACTATAAATAGTACTTGTATATATTTGATTTAATTTTGTCTTTAATTGGGAGATTTATTTTATTAATTTGTATTTTAGTTAGAGTAGCTTTTTTAACTTTATTAGAACGGAAAGTTTTAGGTTATATTCAAATTCGAAAGGGTCCTAATAAAGTTGGTTTAATGGGGATTCCTCAACCATTTTGTGATGCAATTAAATTATTTACTAAAGAACAAACTTATCCTTTAATGTCTAATTATATTTCATATTATTTTTCTCCTATTTTTTCATTATTTTTGTCTTTATTATGTTGGATATGTATCCCATATTTAGTAAAGTTATTTTCATTTGATTTAGGAATTTTATTTTTTTTATGTTGTACTAGTTTAAGAGTTTACACAATTATAATTGCTGGGTGGTCATCAAATTCTAATTATGCATTATTGGGAGGATTGCGTTCAGTTGCTCAAACAATTTCTTATGAAGTTAGTTTAGCATTGATTTTATTATCATTAATTTTTTTAATTGGGAATTATAATTTTATTAATTTTTATTATTATCAGGTTTATATATGATTTATATTATTATTATTTCCAATTATATTGGTTTGGTTAAGAATTTCCTTAGCAGAAATGAATCGTACTCCCTTTGATTTTGCTGAAGGAGAATCAGAGTTAGTTTCTGGGTTTAATATTGAATATAGAAGAGGAGGATTTGCTTTTATTTTTTTGGCTGAATATGCAAGAATTTTATTTATGAGTATGTTATTTTCTTTAATATTTTTAGGAGGGGATTTATATTCTTTGTTATTTTATATAAAATTAATAATGATTAGATTTTTAATTATTTGAGTTCGTGGTTCATTACCCCGATTTCGATATGATAAGTTAATATATTTGGCTTGAAAGGGATTTTTACCTTTGTCATTAAATTATCTAATATTTTTTATTGGTTTAAAAATTTTATTAGTTATTTTTGTGTAATGAATTATTTTTAGTAAAGTTAATAGAAAACTGTAATTTCTATTTTATGTTTTCAAAACATATACTTATTCAAGTTCATTAACTAATTATTTAAAAAAGTTATTTTAATAAATTATCTCATCATTTAGTTATTAAAGGATTTACTAAAAAATAAAGGAAGTATACAATAGTTAAAATTTGTCCAGTTAAAATATAGGGATTTTCTACTGGGCGGGCTCCAATTCATGTTAATAAAATTACAATAATAACTATTATTCAAAATAAAATTTTATTTAAAGGATAAAATTGATTTCCTTGAAAGTTACTTAAATGGTAAAAGGGTAGAATTGATAAAATTAAAATTGATATTACTAAGGCAATTACTCCTCCTAGTTTATTAGGAATTGATCGTAAAATTGCGTATGCAAATAAAAAATATCATTCTGGTTGAATATGAATAGGAGTAACTAAAGGGTTAGCAGGAATAAAATTATCTGGGTCTCCTAATAAGTAGGGATTTATAATAGTTAATATAATTAATAGAATAATTATGAAAATAAATCCAATTATATCCTTGTAGGTAAAATAGGGGTGGAATGGAATTTTATTATTATTTGAATTAATTCCAATAGGATTATTTGAACCTGTTTGGTGTAAAAATAATAGATGAATTATTGTTATTGCTAAGATAATAAAAGGTAAAATGAAATGAAAAGTGAAAAATCGAGTTAGTGTGGCATTATCTACTGCAAATCCTCCTCATACTCATTGTACTAGATTTGTTCCAATATAAGGGATAGCAGATAGTAGATTTGTAATTACTGTAGCTCCTCAAAAAGATATTTGTCCTCATGGTAATACATATCCTATAAAAGCAGTTCCTATAACTAAAAATAAAATAATTACTCCAACTAGTCAAGTTTCTTTGTATAGGAATGAATTATAGTAGATTCCTCGACCAATATGAAGATAAATACAAATAAAAAAAAAGGAAGCACCATTTGCGTGTAAAGTTCGTAAAAATCATCCAAAATTTACATCACGACAGATATGATTAACTCTATTAAAAGCTATATTAATATCTGCTGTGTAATGTATTGCTAAAAATAAACCTGTTAAAATTTGAATAATTAGGCATAATCCAAGTAATGATCCAAAATTTCATCAAGAAGAGATATTGATAGGTGTTGGTAAATCAACAAGGGAATTATTTATAATTTTGAAAAGAGGGTGAATTGTTCGAATTGATTTATTCATTAGTTAATTTATTAATAAATTCTTTATTTATGAGTTAATTATTATTATTAAGTTGTTATAAATAAATTAGTTTATTAGTCGTAAAGGGCCATAAAATAATTTAGTAATTTTAACAATGGCAATTAAAGTAATTAATAAGTAATTTATTAATAAAATAGTAATTAAATTTGTTGGATAATTATATAATTTATTTAATATAATAGAGTTTTCTTGTAAAATTATTTCTTTTCTAATGGAATTTATTTCAAAATTATTTATATTTATATTTGTAAATAAATAATCTTTAAAAAAAGTTATTATTATCAAGATTATCCCAATTATAATAAATGATAATAATATTTGTTTTGTTGAGAAATAAAATATTTCATTTGATGCTAAAGATGTAACATAAATAAATAGAACGAGTATTCCTCCTATAAAAATTAAGAATAGAATATATGAAAATCAAAATGTTTTATTAATTAAACCTGTTAATATTGAAATTAAAGTTGTTTGAATTAATAACATTAAACCTATAGCTAAAGGGTGATATATTTTAGTAAAAATTAATCTAGTTGAAAATGAGATTATGTATAAGAGTTGTATAATTTCAAGAGGTAGTTTATGTAAAATATTAATTTTGGAGATTAATGAAAAAGATTTTTTCTTTTCTCTTGATATTTTAAAAGACAATAATAATCTTATTTTTGGTTTACAAGACCAATATTTTTATTAAATTATTAAAATTAAATTTAATTGTTGTATAAATTAATATTTTAATTAATGTTTAAATTGTTAAATTGAGAATTGCCAAGTTTAATAATAATAATGGGGTTATTTGTTTTTGTTTCTAATTATAAACATTTGTTATCTATATTATTAAGTTTAGAATTTATTGTATTAATTTTATTTTTTATATTATTTATTTATTTAAATTTTTTAAATTATGAGGGTTTTTTTTTAATAATATTTTTAACATTTAGAGTTTGTGAAGGTGCATTAGGGTTATCTATTTTAGTTTCTTTAATTCGTACTCATGGAAATGATTATTTTCAATCCTTTAGAATTTTATAATGTTAAAATTTATTTTTATAATTTTATTAATTTTTCCAATATGTTTTAAAAATAAAATATTTTGAATGGTTCAAAATATTTTATTTTTAGTTTCTTTCTTTTTTATTATTTTTAATTTTTATGATTTTTATTTCATAAATTTGTCATATTTTTTAGGTTGTGATTTGATTTCTTATACATTAATTTTATTAAGATTGTGAATTAGAAGATTAATATTGATGGCTAGAGAAATAATTTATAATACTAATAATTATAAAAATTTATTTATTTTTAACATTTTATTATTGTTGTTATTACTAATTTTAGCTTTTGGTAATAATAATTTATTTATATTTTATCTATTTTTTGAAAGTAGTCTAATTCCTACTTTGTTATTAATTTTAGGATGGGGGTATCAGCCTGAACGTTTACAGGCTGGTTTATATTTATTATTTTATACTTTATTAGTTTCTTTACCAATATTAATAGGTTTATTTTTTTTATATAAAAATGTAGGTTCTATAAATTTTTATATATTAAGTAATTATTTATTTAATTATGAAATTTTATATATTTCAATAATTTTAGCTTTTTTTGTAAAAATACCTATATTTTTAGTGCATCTTTGACTTCCAAAAGCTCATGTAGAAGCTCCTATTTCTGGGTCTATAATTTTAGCTGGGATTATATTAAAATTAGGGGGGTATGGATTATTACGTGTTTTTTCTTTTTTACAATTTACTGGAGTAAAGTATAATTTTATTTTTATTTCCATTAGTTTAGTTGGGGGGGTATTAATTAGATTAGTATGTTTACGTCAAGTTGATTTAAAAGCTTTAATTGCTTATTCTTCAGTAGCTCATATAGGTATTGTTTTATCGGGTTTAATAACAATAAACTTATGAGGATTTTCTGGATGTTTAAGATTAATAATTGCTCATGGACTGTGTTCTTCTGGATTATTTTGTTTAGCTAATATTATTTATGAACGGTCGGGTAGACGTAGAATATTAATTAATAAGGGGTTTATAAATTTTATACCCTCTATAACTTTATGATGATTTTTATTATTATCTGGTAATATAGCAGCCCCTCCAACTTTAAATTTATTAGGAGAAATTGCTTTAATTAATAGAATTATTAGATGATCTTGAATTTCTATATTATTGTTATCTTTAATTTCTTTTTTTAGAGCTGCATATAGATTATACCTATATTCTTATACTCAGCACGGTAAGTTATATTCAAGAATTTATTCTTTTAGAATGGGTAAGGTTCGGGAGTATATATTATTATTGTTGCATTGATTTCCTTTAAATTTATTAATTTTAAAAAGAGAAATATGTTTTTTATGAATTTATTTAAATAGTTTATTTAAAATATTGATTTGTGGTGTCAAGGATATGAATTTTATTCATTTTAAATTTTGAAATTTTTAAATATTTGTTTAATTAGTTTTTTAAAATTAATATTTATTAGTATTAGTTTATTTATTTTAAGTTTATATTTTTTGTTAACTGAATTTAGTTTATTTATTGAGTGAGAAGTTATTTTTTTAAATTCTAGTTCTATTGTTATAACTTTTTTATTTGATTGAATGAGTTTATTATTTATAAGATTTGTGTTATTTATTTCATCTTTAGTTATTTTTTATAGAATAGAATACATGAGTTCTGATTATAATATTAATCGTTTTATTATATTGGTATTAATATTTGTATTGTCTATAATATTATTAATTATTAGTCCTAATTTAATTAGAATCTTATTAGGTTGGGATGGTTTGGGTTTAGTTTCTTATTGTTTAGTAATTTATTTTCAAAATGTAAAATCTTATAATGCTGGTATGTTAACAGCATTAAGTAATCGTATTGGGGATGTAGCTTTATTGTTAGCAATTGCTTGAATATTAAATTATGGAAGATGAAATTATATTTTTTTTATTGAGGTTATAAAAAATAATTTTGAAATAAGTTTAATTGGTAGTTTAATTTTATTAGCTGCAATAACAAAAAGAGCTCAAATTCCTTTTTCATCATGATTACCTGCGGCTATAGCTGCACCTACCCCTGTGTCTGCTTTAGTACATTCATCAACTTTAGTAACAGCTGGTGTTTATTTATTAATTCGGTTTAATATTTTGTTAAATGAAACAATTTTAGGGAAAATTTTATTGTTAGTATCTGGTTTAACAATATTTATAGCAGGATTAGGAGCAAATTTTGAATTTGATTTAAAAAAAATTATTGCTTTATCAACTTTAAGTCAATTAGGTTTAATAATAAGAATTTTGTCGATAGGATTTTATAAATTAGCTTTTTTTCATTTGTTAACTCATGCATTATTTAAGGCTCTTTTATTTATATGCGCAGGGGCTATTATTCATAATATAAATAATTTTCAAGACATTCGTTTTATAGGTATATTAGTAAACTCTATACCTTTAACATCATCTTGTTTTAATGTAGCTAATTTGGCTTTATGCGGGATACCTTTTTTAGCAGGATTTTATTCAAAGGATTTAATTTTAGAAATTGTTTGTTTGGATTATATTAATATATTTTCTTTTTTTTTATATTTTTTATCAACGGGTTTAACTGTTTGTTATTCTTTTCGATTAGTTTTTTATACTATAACTGATAATATAAATTGTAGAGCTGTTAATATTTTAAATGATGAGAGTTGAATTATGTTATGAGGAATAATAGGTCTTTTAGTAATAAGAATTTGTGGTGGGAGATTATTAAATTGATTAATATTTTCTTCAATTCATATAATTTGTTTACCTAATTATTTAAAATATTTAGTTTTATTAGTTTGTTTAATTGGAGGTTTTATAGGTTATTTAATATCAAATATTTCTTTATACTTTGTTAATAAGTCTTTAAAATTTTACAAAACAATTAATTTTATAGGGTCTATATGATATATACCTTATATTTCAACTTATGGTGTTAATAATTATCCTTTAATTTTAGGGGTGTATATAATTAAATTTTTTGATCAAGGGTGATCTGAATATTTAGGAGCTCAAAATTTAAATTTTTTATTGACATTTCATATAAAATTAGATTCATTTTTATACAAAAATAATTTAAAAATTTATTTTATAACATTTGTTTTATGAATTTTATTTATATTAAATTTATTAATTTTTTTATAATTTAAATAGCTTACATTTAGAGTATAACATTGAAGATGTTAGGGTAATCATAAAGATTTTTAAATATAGTGAATTATTTTTAGTATATTTAAGTAATATAATAAAAATAAATGAGTGATCAAAAAATTTTATATATTATATATAAAAAAAATATTATTTATATAATGTATAATATTTAGTAATTTATAAAAAAATTTATTTTATTTTTACAATGAAAATGTAAGGTTTTTTTTAAACTATATAAATGATTATTTAAGAAATAGAAATGGAATTTAACCATTAAAAGAAAAAGTTAGCAGCTTTACTTAGAACATCCTATTTCTTTAATTGGAGATTATTTTCTCAATTTTATCATTAACAGTGATATACCTCTATTTGGTTTCAATTAATATAAAGAATAAGGGTTTATTTTATAAACCTATTTTTTAGGTCGAAACTAATTGCATAATTGCTTCATATTCTATAATTTTGAATAAGGTAGACTAAATTATTAGTATTTTTTGTTTGCAATACAAATGTTATAAAATTTAACTACAACCCCCTTTATTTTATATTATAAGATAGTTAATATGTTCAATTTAGTATTCCTTGATTTCATTCATGATATAATCCAATTAATAAAATTATAATAAAAATTATTGAAGTAATTGTTCATACTAATAAATTTGAATAATTGAAAATTAAGATTATTGGTAAAATTAAGGCAATTTCTACATCAAAGATTAAGAAAATAATAGTGATTAAAAAAAAATGTAAAGAAAAAGGTAAACGAGATGAAGATAATGGGTCAAATCCACATTCAAATGGTGATCTTTTTTCACGATCTAGTAAAGTTTTTTTTGAAAGTATTGAACATATAATAATTATAATTAATGCTAGTAATATAGTAATTAATGAAATAACAAAAATTGAATAAATTATTTATACTATATTTTATAGACTTTATGATTGGAAGTCATATATACTTATTATATTATATAAATAATTTATTTTATATAATATAATATAAATTAGCCCCCTCATCAGTAAATTGAGATGTATAGGAATAATCATACAATATCAACAAAATGTCAATATCAAGCTGCAGCTTCAAAGCCAAAATGATGATTTTTAGAAAAATGGTTATTTAAATGTCGAATTAAACAGATTAATAGAAAAGTTGTTCCAATTAATACATGAAGTCCGTGGAAGCCAGTTGCTATAAAAAATGTTGATCCATAAACAGAATCTGCAATTGTAAAGGGAGCTTCAATATATTCATAAGCTTGTAATATTGTAAAGTAAACTCCTAATAAGACAGTAAAAAATAAACCTTGGGTGGCTTGAGAATGATTATTTTCTATTAATCTATGATGAGCTCAAGTTACAGTAATTCCAGAAGCTAATAAAATTGTTGTATTTAATAAAGGAATTTGGAAAGGATTAAATGTGGAAATTCCTTGAGGAGGTCAGATTGCTCCTAATTCAATTCTCGGAGATAAGCTTCTGTGAAAAAAAGCTCAAAAGAAGGAAATAAAAAAAAATACTTCCGATAAAATGAATAAAATTATTCCTAAACGTAATCCTGTTACTACAGGTTGTGTGTGTAGACCTTGGAATGTTCTTTCTCGGGATACATCTCGTCATCATTGATATATTGTTAAAATTGTAATAATATTACCTATAACAAATAATGTTATGTTATATTGATGGAATCATTTAATTATTCCTGAAACAGTTGTTATAGCTCCAAATACTCCTGTAAGGGGTCATGGTCTATAATCTACTAGGTGAAACGGATGATTTAAGTGTGTTGTCATTCATTACTTAAAAATTATTTATAAATTATTTGATATTTTTTAATTAACTTCTCTAGAGTATAAAGTTCTTAAAATTGCAAATACATATGATTGAATGATAGCAACTGCAGATTCTAGTAATAATAAGAGAATTTGTATAAATAATAATATTCTAATTAAAATAGTTGATAAATTAGGTCCTGTATTTCCTAATAAAGTTATTAGTAAATGTCCTGCAATTATATTAGCTGTTAAACGAACTGCCAAAGTTCCTGGTCGAATTACGTTACTAATAGTTTCAATACAAACTATAAAAGGTATTAGAATACCTGGGGTCCCTTGAGGCACTAAATGGGCAAATATATGATTTGTGTTATTTAATCAACCGTAAATTATAAATGTTAATCATAAAGGTAAAGCTAAAGTTAATGTTAAAGTTAAATGTCTTGTTCTTGTAAAAATATAAGGGAATAACCCTATAAAATTATTTATTAGAATAAAAGAAAAGAGTGAGATAAAAATTAATGTTGAACCATTAAGAGCGGTGGGGCCAAGTAATGTTTTAAATTCTTTGTGTAAGGTTATTAAGATTCTATTTCATATAATATGATATCGAGAAGGTAAAAGTCAATAAATTATTGGGATTATTAATAAACCCAGAAAAGAACTCAATCAATTTAATGAAATATTAAAAATTCTTGAAGAGGGGTCAAAAACAGAGAATAAATTTGTTATCATTTTCAGTTTATTGAATAAGTTTGTATTAAGTGAGATTGATGAGATTTAGGTGTTTTAAAAATTACTGAATAATAATTTATGATATTAAATAATAAAAAAATTATTGTAAATATTATAAATAATAGAAATCAATTAATTGGGGCTATTTGTGGTATTAAAAAACACCAATTAAAAATTTTTTGACAATTTTAGTTTGACAAACTAAGGTTATAGAATTTAACTAAGTTTTTTTTTTTTTTTTTTTTTTTTTTTTTTTTTTTTTTTCATTAGAAGTAATTGCTAATTTACTATATAGTGGTTTAAGAGACCAAAACTTGCTTTCAGTCATCTAATGAATAATTTATATTTTTATTAATTCATTTAATGAAATGATTTACAGGAATTCTTTCAATAACAATTGGTATAAATCTATGGTTAGCTCCACAGATTTCTGAACATTGGCCGTAAAATAATCCTGGGCGGTTTAGTATAAAATTAGTTTGATTTAAACGTCCAGGAGTTCCATCAACTTTTACACCTAAAGAGGGAATTGTTCAAGAGTGAATTACATCTGTGGCAGTAATTAGAATTCGAATTTGGGAATTTATGGGTAGAATAACTCGGTTGTCTACTTCTAATAAACGGAATTCTTCATTGGAAAGATCATTAGTTGGGATTATATAAGAGTCAAATTCAATATTTTTGAAATCTGAATATTCATAAGATCAATATCATTGATGTCCAATAGATTTTAAGGTAATTGATGGTTCATTAATTTCGTCTAGTAAATATAATAATCGAAGTGATGGGAAAGCAATAAATAATAAAATAATAGCAGGCAAAATCGTTCAAATTATTTCAATTATTTGACCATGAAGTAAAAATCGATTTGTATATTTATTAAAAAATAATATAAATATTAAATATCTTACTATTATTGTAATTATTACTAAAATTAATAATGTGTGATCATGAAAAAAGGTTAATTGTTCTATTAAAGGTGAAGCTCTATTTTGAAGTCTTAAATTTGATCAAGTTGCTATTTCTAATAAAAGTAAAATACTTTATTTATAGAGCTTAAATCTATTGCACTAATCTGCCATATTAGAATGTAATATAATTATATACATGTATATACATATATAAGATTATATTTGTATAATGAATGTATAAATATATATATATATATATATATTTAATTAGTTAATAAAGGTAATTCTGAATATCTATGTTCTGCTGGGGGTGTATTTTGATATCATTCAATTGATGAATTTAAATGTATAGGGTAAATAATTTGTTGATTTTTAATTATACTTTTTCATAAAATGAATAATAAAAAAATGATTCCTAAAAGTGAGATTGATGAACCAATTGTTGAAATAATGTTTCAAGATGTATAAGCATCAGGATAATCTGAGTATCGACGAGGTATCCCTGCTAATCCTAAAAAATGTTGAGGGAAAAATGTTAAATTTACTCCAATAAATATAATAATAAATTGACTTTTTAATAATTTAGTATCTATTATTAGTCCAGTAAATAGAGGGTATCAATGAACAAACCCAGCTATAATAGCAAATACTGCCCCTATTGATAATACATAGTGAAAGTGAGCTACAACATAATATGTATCATGAAGAATAATATCAACTGAAGAGTTTGCAAGTACCACTCCTGTTAGTCCACCTACAGTAAATAAAAATACAAATCCTAAAGCTCATAAAATTGCAGGTGAATAATTTAAGTGAGTTCCGTGTAGAGTGGCTAGTCAACTAAAAATTTTAATTCCTGTAGGCACGGCAATAATTATTGTAGCTGAAGTAAAATAAGCTCGTGTATCAACATCTATTCCAACTGTAAATATATGATGTGCTCATACAATAAAACCTAAAAGTCCAATTGCTAGTATAGCATAAATTATTCCTAAAGAACCGAAAGTTTCTTTTTTACCTGATTCTTGACTAATAATATGGGAAATTATACCAAATCCAGGAAGAATTAAAATATAAACCTCTGGATGGCCAAAAAATCAAAATAGATGTTGGTATAAAATAGGGTCTCCTCCTCCTGATGGGTCAAAAAAAGATGTATTTAAATTTCGGTCTGTTAATAATATTGTAATAGCTCCGGCTAAAACTGGTAAAGAAAGAAGTAGTAATAGTGCAGTAATTACAACTGATCAGACAAATAAAGGTATTCGGTCAAATGAAATTCCAGTTGCTCGTATATTAATTACTGTTGTAATAAAATTTACAGCTCCTAAAATTGAAGAAATTCCAGCTAAATGTAAAGAGAAAATTGCTAAATCAACTGAAGGACCTCTATGAGCAATAACAGAAGAAAGAGGTGGATAAACAGTTCATCCAGTCCCAGCTCCACTTTCGGTTATTCTGCTTATTATTAATAATGAAAGAGAAGGAGGTAATAATCAAAATCTTATATTATTTATTCGAGGAAAGGCTATATCAGGGGCTCCCAATATCAATGGAACTAATCAATTTCCAAATCCTCCAATTATAATAGGTATTACTATAAAAAAAATTATAACAAATGCATGTGCTGTTACAATTACATTATAAATTTGATCATCTCCAATTAATGCCCCTGGATGACCTAATTCAGCTCGAATAAGAATTCTTAATGAAGTTCCGATTATTCCAGCTCAGGCTCCAAAAATGAAATATAAAGTTCCAATATCTTTATGATTTGTAGAAAAAAGTCATTGTTGCGTTTTAAGGGCAATAGTAAATGAATTTAATTTAGATTAAATGGCTGAAGATAGGCGATAAATTGTAAATTTATATATGGGAAAATATTTCTCTTTAATCAATATTTATAATTAATAAAATTAATTAGTCTTATAGTCAATAAATAATGACATTAGATTGCAATTCTAAAGGAGTAAGTTTTACTAAGGCTTAGAAGATTAATCTAATATTTATAGCTTTGAAGGCTATTAGTTTATTTAACTTAAAGCCTTTAAAGTATAAAATAGATTAATCTAATTAAGGGGAGCCCTAAAATTGAAATTTTTGAAAAGATTAAAAAATAATTTATTTGATTAAAGTTTAATTGAAAATTTTTTAATCATTTAGGTTCTTGATGATTTAATATAAATCCTCTATAGCAAATCCGTAGATAAAAAAAAATAGTTAATATTGTTAGTCTAATTATTAATAAAGTTAATAAAAATTGGTTGTTAATTGTTAATAAATTAATTACTAATCATTTTGGGATAAATCCTAAAAATGGAGGTAAACCTCTTAGCGATAAAAGATTAAATATAACAATAAATTTAAGATTTTTAGAAAAATTAAATGTTGTAAATATCTTATTTAAATGGAAAATTTTTCATATATTAAATATAAAAATTAAATTAAAAGATAAATAAGAGTAAAATAAAAGGTAAATTATTCAAATTGTATTGTTGTATAATAATGATCTTATTATTCAACCAATATGATTAATAGAAGAAAATGCTATTAATTTTCGTAATAAAGTTTGTCTAATACCTCCAATAGCACCAAAGAAAATTGAAAGCATTGAACATATAATAATTATAATATTTCTTATTATATTTGTTATTAATATAAAGGGGGCAATTTTTTGTCAAGTTATTAAAATTAATGTATTTATTCATGATAAACCTTCAATAATATTAGGGAATCAGAAATGTAAAGGGGCTCCTCCTAATTTTAATAATAATCTTGAAAAAATTATTATATTAAAAATATTTATTTTATTAAAAAATCATAAATAATTGAAAATTTCAAAATTTTGATAGATTATTATTAGAACAATAGAAAATATCAAAACTCTTGAGGCTAAAGCTTGTGTTAAAAAATATTTTAAGGAGGCTTCTGTTGATATTAAGTTATTATCTCTTATCAAGGGAATAAAAGATAACAAATTAATTTCTAAACCTATTCAAGCTCTAAATCAAGAATTTGATGAAATAATCAATATTGTTCTTATAATTAATAAGAATAAAAATAAAATTTTAGAAGAATTTTTAAAAATTAAAAAGAAAAGGATTATTACCTTTATTAGTGGGGTATGAACCCAATAGCTTAATTAGCTTATCTTTTTAATTATAAGGTTAATATTTTATTATTTATATTTATTTATATCTTGGTGTAAGATGCACATAAATTTTTGAAGTTTTTGGTAATAGTTTAATTCTATTAGATATAAAAAAAATATGGTTTAATAAATTTATTTTTAATTAATATCTTCTTTAAAATAATTATGTTGATAAAAATAAAATTTATTTTTTTAAAATTTATTTTAAGGAGTTATTTTAAAAAAGTTTATTTTTGTTATAAATATAAAAATCATACTTTTTTTTGTAGTAAAATTGATTATTTAAAATTTAAAAGTTTAAAATTTTTCTTTTATTAAAGAAATAAAAATTGTGGTGCATAAATTTTAAAATTTGTATAATGAATGTATAAATATACACATAATTTACTCTATCAAAGTAACCCTTTTATCAGGCAATTCATT